TGAAACTTGCTTGAACATGAATAACTCCCTTTGGTATTCTACGTGTATTCTTACGTGAACCAATACGTCCATTCCTGCGCGAACCCACTTTTGGTATAGTTTTTGCCATATTTTATCATCTCATAAATATGAGTCATATAGATATATGGATATATCCATTTCTTGTCAAAACAGATTTTTTTTATTTGTACATCGGGTCTTTTAGAGAGTTTTTTTTTTTTACACTATCCTTGTCTTTGTTTATGTCTCGGGTTGGAACAAATTACTATAATTCGCCCCCGTCTACGAATTAGTCGACATTTTTCACAAATTTTACGAACGGAAGCTCTTATTTTCATATTTTAAATTCCTTAAACTTAAAAATTAATTTTAAATCGCCTTCTTGGAAGAAAATGAGTTTCTTGAAATTTTGAAGTTCGGATCGTATTCCCACGGAAACTCATGTTAAAGTTGAAAAACCACCGAATCCCTCGAATATTTGTTGGGGCGTTCCTAAATGATACGCCCTCTGGCAGATATAAGAAGGATTACCATATATAACACAAAATTTCTCCGCCCATTCCTTTTAGTCGAGCTTCTCGATCTGTCATTATACCTTGAGAAGTAGAAATAATTACAACTCCCATTCCGCCTAAAATTCTAGGAATTCGTTGATAGTTAGAATAGATTCGTAGACCAGGTCGACTGATCCGTTTTAAATTTAAAAGATTTCTATAGGGCCCTTTTCTATTTCTTGTATGGCGCAGGGTTAAAACCAAAAAGGATTTGTCGCTTTCTCGGTGTTTCCTCACATTTTCGATAAAACCTTCTCGTAAAAGTATTTTTACAATGTTTTCGGTGATATTAGTAGATGCTATTCGAACGACTCTTTTTCTATCCATATCCGCATTGCGTATAGAGGTTAATATGTCAGCAATAGTGTCCCTACTCATGATGGACTAAAATTCTTGTTGCCCCCAAATTTGTATATAATCAACATGTTTTTTTTTGACTTATTTTTTTTTCATAAAAAAAATTATATTATTAAATTAAAGGTATATGCGTGAAACACAATCTACTAAATAAATTTGAATCTATTTCTTTCCAATACCCTACTATAACTATATCGTAGTCTCATCTTAAAATTGAAGACTATTATAATACCTCGGGCGCTAATGAAACTATTTTAGTAAAATTTAAATGCCTCAATTCCCGTGCGATCGCACCAAAAACGCGAGTTCCTTTAGGATTTCCTTCTTGATCAATGACAACTGCGGCATTGTCATCATATCGTATTAGCATACCGTTGTCGCGTTTAAGTTCTTTGCAGGTACGTACAATTACAGCTCTGACCACTTCTGATCGTTCTAGGGGCATATTTGGTACTGCTTCTTTAATCACAGCAACAATAACGTCACCGATATAAGCATATCGGCGATTACTAGCCCCTATGATTCGAATACACATCAATTCTCGAGCCCCACTGTTATCTGCTACATTCAAATGTGTCTGGGGTTGAATCATTTTTTTATTTGTTCTTTCAATGCAAAGGGCGAAGAAAAAAAAAAAGAAATATTTTTTGTCAAAAAAGAAAAAAAGAAACCTTGCGTTTTTCATTCCCAGGATTTATTTTCTTTGATTCTACATTCTTATCCCAAAATAATAAATTGAGTTTTGATAGGCATTTTGGATGCTGCTATTGAAATTGCTTTTCTGGCTATATTTTCTGCGACTCCACCCATTTCATAAAGTATTCGTCCTGGTTTAACAACAGCTACCCAATATTCAGGAGAGCCTTTACCCGAACCCATACGTGTTTCTGTGGGTCTTACTGTAACTGGTTTGTCGGGAAATATACGTACCCATATTTTTCCACCACGACGCGCATTTCGTGTCATTGCCCGGCGCCCCGCTTCTATTTGTCTAGATGTGATCCAAGCGGGTTCAAGCGCTTGAAGAGCATATTTACCGAAACAAATATGATTACCTCGATAAGACATTCCCTTCATTCGTCCTCTATGTTGTTTACGGAATCTGGTTCTTTTGGGGTTATAGTTGATGGTTCTTTCTGAATTCCACCTCTACTACAGAACCGGACGTGAGAGTTTCATCTCATCCAGCTCCTCGCGAAAAAAGGATTCAAAATATTTAATTTGAATATATATATTTAATTAATAATAGATGAAATCGCGGGATTCTTTGACATTGAATCTAATCTATTAGTGATTTGTATACCTTGTTTGGGTATTTTGGCTATATAACTAAACCTATTAAATATATATTTTATTTATTTTTATTGAAAATATTCCATTTTTTTTTTTCATTTTATCGTATCGGATTGAGTCAAATACAAAATGTAGCAATCCAAAAAAGACTGTTTTCGCGGGCGAATATTTCCTCTACTATCTATTTCAGTTGTAAATTTAATTCATTACTTCTCAGATCAGAATAGATGAATTGTTTCTCGGTTTCTTCCGCCATCCCGACCAATGAATCGTTAGGATTGGGTTTCAATAAAATC